TGTTCGTCGCCGTAGTAAATAGGCGAGAAAATCGAATTTCTTTCTTCGTCTTTACAAAAAAAAGAAAAAATAGGAGGAAGCTGTGATACGTTCACTAAAAAAAAATCCTTTTGTAGCCAATCATCTATTAAGAAAAATTAATAAGCTTAATAAAAAAGCAGAAAAAGAAATAATAGTAACGTGGTCCCGTGCATCTACCATTATACCCACAATGATCGGCCATACGATTGCCATTCATAATGGTAAGGAACATTTGCCTATTTATATAACAGATCGTATGGTAGGTCATAAATTAGGAGAATTTGTACCTACTTTTAATTTCCGAGGACATGCAAAAAGTGATAACAGATCTCGCCGTTAATCTTATTTTTAAAAATATATAGATAGGTACTTTATGATTCATTAGTAGGAGAAAAACCTTTATGTTTATGCTAAGAAAGAAAAAGCAAAAAACGGAAGTATACGCTTTAGGCCGACATATATCTATATCTGCTGACAAAGCAAGAAGAGTAATTGATCAAATTCGCGGACGTTCTTATGAAGAAATACTTATGATACTCGAGCTCATGCCCTATAGAGCATGTTATCCCATTTTTAAATTGGTTTATTCTGCTGCAGCAAACGCAGCTTACAATATGGGTTCCAACGAGGCTAATTTAGTAATTAGTAAAGCTGAGGTTAATGAGGGCACTACCACGAAGAAATTAAAACAGCGAGCTCGCGGGCGTAGTTATGCGATAAAAAGAACTACCTGTCATATAACCATTGTAGTGAAAGATATATCTTTAGATGAATATAAATATGAAGAAATGTATTCTTTTAAAAACCCTAAATGGAAAAAGACAACTATGGTATATCCTGATGTGTATAGTGGTGAGGTAGTATGGGACAAAAAATAAATCCACTTGGTTTTAGACTTGGTACAACTCAGAGTCATTATTCCCTTTGGTTTGCACAACCCAAAAATTATTCTGAGGGTATACAAGAAGATCAAAAAATAAGAAATTTTATAAAAAATTATGTACAAAAGAATATGAAACTATCTTCCGGTGCCGACGGGATTGCACGCATAGAGATTCAAAAAAGAATTGACTTGATCCAAGTCGTAATCTTTATGGGATTCCCAAAGTTATTAATCGAAAGTAGACCGCGAGGAATCGAGGAATTACAGATGAATCTAGAAAAAGGATTTCATTATGTGAACCGAAAACTTAACATTGCTATCACAAGAATTACAAAGCCTTATCGAAACCCTAATATTCTTGCAGAATTTATAGCCGGACAATTAAAGAATAGAGTTTCATTTCGAAAAGCAATGAAAAAGGCTATTGAATTAACTGAACAAGCAGATACAAAAGGAATTCAAGTACAAATTTCAGGGCGTATCGACGGAAAAGAAATTGCGCGTGTCGAATGGATCAGAGAGGGTAGGGTTCCCCTACAAACCATTCGAGCTCAAATTGATTATTGTTCCTATACAGTTCGGACTATCTATGGGGTATTAGGCATTAAAATTTGGATTTTTATAGACAAGGAAGGGGAATAAAAAAACTTTAATTGTTTTTCCCTTCTATCTATTGATAGAACAAAATCAGGGGAAACTCGTTCATTCGTTTTCTAACCAATCAAACTAATTCTTAATTCTATAGGGTAAAATAAAAATTTGATTGACCTTTTGATATAATTGCTATGCTTAGTGTGTGACTCGTTGGTTTTTGTTAGGATTAAAAAAGACTAGCCCGGCAGTCTGTCTGAAAACCAACTCATCACTTCGTATTATCTGAATCTAAAAGAACCAGTCAAGATATACTAAATCGGTCATATCTTTGTAACAACTGAAATTTTTTTGAATAAACTTTCATTCTAAGTTTAAAGCAAAATACAGAATAGAATAGGGTGCGGGTGGAAGGATGAGAGAAAGAGAAAAAAAAATACCTATGATATAGAATTCCAATATGTAAGGTCTGCGAGTCATCTCATAAAAGACAGTGTAATAAAGCATCAATACTAATTGATTTATCCATAATGAAATATTAAATGAATCTGCGTAATAGAAAAAATCAAGAGCTTCGAGCCAATAAAGACTAAGAAGGTTGACTCAAGAATAAATTCGATTGTGAGCTCCGTTGTAGAATTCTGACCTAACCATTAAGTACGAAGCGGTGGGAACGATGAAACCTGTGAATACAAAAGATTTTATTGAACAACTGAACCTTACTGATTCACTAGTTAGGATGGCGAAATAAACCGGAAATAAATTCATCTATTATAAGAAGTCACGAACAAGTGCTACGACTGAAATGAAGATTGCAAGAGTCAATATTCGCCCGCGAAAACTTTCTCTTTTTTTTATTAGTAAACTTGGATATAAGGACAAAAGAAAATAAAGATTTATTAGAACGTTTTTATAAAAAATTTTATAAAAACGTTCTAATATCTATTCAAATGAATTGAAATTTAATTTTGAATACTTTTTATTTTATTCGCGAGGAGCCGGATGAGAAGAAACTCTCACGTCCAGTTCTGTAGTAGAGATGGAATTCCGAACCAACCATCAACTATAACCCCAAAAGAACTAGATTCCGTAAACAACATAGAGGAAGAATGAAGGGAATATCTTATCGAGGTAATAATATTTGTTTCGGTAAATATGCGCTTCAAGCACTTGAACCCGCTTGGATCACATCTAGACAAATCGAAGCAGGTCGACGAGCAATGACACGAAATGCACGCCGCGGCGGAAAAATATGGGTCCGTATATTTCCCGATAAACCAGTTACAGTAAGACCGGCTGAAACACGTATGGGTTCGGGGAAAGGATCCCCTGAATATTGGGTAGCTGTTGTTAAGCCGGGACGAGTACTATATGAAATAGGTGGAGTAACCGAAAATATAGCCAGGCGGGCTATTTTAATAGCAGCATCCAAAATGCCTATACGAACTCAATTTATTATTTCAGGATAAAAATGTCGAACCGGCAGAATTGGGTCTTGGGATGAAACAAAACCGCAGGTTTCTTTTTTAGCCAAAAAAATATTTCTTTTATTTTCTTCATCCTTTGTATTGAAAGAATATACTAAAAATATGATTCAACCTCAGACCCATTTAAATGTAGCGGATAACAGCGGGGCTCGAGAATTGATGTGTATTCGCATTCTAGGGGCTAGTAATCGCCGATATGCTCATATTGGTGACGTTATTGTTGCTGTGATCAAAGAAGCAGTACCAAACATGCCCCTAGAAAAATCTGAAGTAGTCAGGGCTGTCATTGTTCGTACCTGTAAAGAACTTAAACGTGACAGCGGCATGATAATACGATATGATGACAATGCTGCAGTTGTGATTGATCAAGAAGGAAATCCAAAAGGAACTCGCATTTTTGGTGCAATCCCGCGGGAATTGAGACAATTAAATTTTACTAAAATAGTTTCATTAGCTCCCGAGGTATTATAAGCTACTGAGGTATTATAAAATGAGATCGTAATGTCCTTGAGGTATTTAAAATAAATCGATTAAGAATTAGATTAATTAGTAGATTGTGTCTCACGCATATATCTTAAAAAATTCATATTCATAAACTAATAAAAACAAGAAAAACATGTTGATTATATCCAATTTTGAGGCACCAATAAATTTAGTTTATCATGGGTAGAGACACTATTGCTGAGATAATAACCTCTATACGAAATGCTGGTATGGATAGAAAACGAGTTGTTCGTATACCATCGACTAATATTACCGAAAATGTTGTTAAAATACTTTTCCAAGAAGGTTTTATCGAAAACGTTAGAAAACACCGAGAAAAAAACAAATATTTTTTGGTTTTAACCCTGCGACATCGAAGGAATAGTAAAAAACCCTATATAAATTTTTTAAATTTAAAACGGATCAGTCGACCCGGTCTACGAATCTATTCTAACTCTCAACGAATTCCTAGAATTTTAGGCGGGATGGGGATTGTAATTCTTTCTACCTCGAGAGGTATAATGACAGACCGCGAGGCTCGACTAGAAGGAATCGGCGGAGAAATTTTGTGTTATATATGGTAATCCTTTTAATATTAAAATATGATCCAAAATCTCTTCCTGTTTGTAAAAAAAAAAAGCAAGGGTCTGAGTTATCTAATGCCGTTTCTCCTCCATTAGTTGAGACTTCAAGGAGGCTTGGCCTGAAATGAAAGAACAAAAATGGATTCATGAAGGTTTAATTACTGAATCGCTTCCCAACGGCATGTTCCGGGTTCGGTTAGATAATCAAGATCTGATTCTAGGTTATGTTTCAGGAAAGATCCGACGTAGTTTTATACGAATACTGCCGGGAGATAAAGTAAAAATTGAAGTAAGTCGTTATGATTCAACCAGAGGACGTATAATTTATCGACTACGAACTAAGGATTCGAAAGATTAGGTGGTTTTTATTCAATACGAGTCAAGATAAAAAATTTCAAGAAACTTATTTTCTACCAACGAAATAGATTCAGAATTAAGATAAGGAATAACAAACATGAAAATAAGAGCTTCAGTTCGTAAAATTTGTGAAAAATGTCGACTAATCCGCAGGCGGGGACGCATTATAGTAATTTGTTCCAACCCGAGACATAAACAAAGACAAGGATAATCAGACTCACTATCACTATAGTATCACTATACTATAAGACTATAAGGGCTCAATGTACAAATAAAGAATCTTTTTTGGCATGAAATGGATATATCCATAGATTTCTGACTCATATTTATGAGATGATACAATATGGCAAAAGCTATACCGAGAGCTGGTTCACGTAGGAATGTACGGGTTGGTTCACGTAAGAGTGCACGTAGAATACCAAAAGGAGTTATTCATGTTCAAGCAAGTTTCAATAATACCATTGTCACGGTTACAGATGTACGGGGCCGGGTGGTTTCCTGGTCCTCGGCCGGTACTTGTGGATTCAAGGGTACGAGAAGAGGGACACCCTTTGCTGCTCAAACTGCAGCAACAAATGCTATTCGTACAGTCGTCGATCAAGGTATGCAACGAGCAGACGTCATGATAAAGGGTCCCGGTCTAGGAAGAGACGCAGCATTACGAGCTATTCGTAGGAGTGGGATACTATTAACTTTTGTACGGGATGTAACCCCTATGCCACATAATGGCTGCAGACCTCCGAAAAAAAGACGTGTGTAGAAATTAACAATGAAGAAATTTCAAAAGAAACAAGAGAAATAAATAATTCAATCAAATAAAATAATATTACTATGGTTCGAGAGAAAGTAACAGTATCTACTCGGACACTACAGTGGAAGTGTGTTGAATCAAGAGCAGATAGTAAACGTCTTTATTACGGGCGCTTTATTCTGTCTCCACTTATGCAAGGCCAAGCCGATACAATAGGCATTGCGATGCGAAGAGCTTTGCTTGGAGAAATAGAAGGAACGTGTATCACGCGTGTAAAATTTGAAAATGTCCCCCATGAATATGCTACTATAACGGGTATTCAAGAATCGATACACGAAATTATAATGAATTTGAAAGAAATTGTATTGAGAAGTAATCTATATGGAACTTGTGATGCGTCTATTTGTGTCAGAGGTCCTGGATATGTAACTGCTCAAGATATCATCTTACCGCCTTATGTAGAAATCGTCGACAATATACAACATATAGCTGGCTTGACAGAACGAATTAATTTGTGTATTGGATTAGAAATTGAGAGAAATCGCGGATATCTTATAAAAATGCCACCTAACTTTCAAGATGGAAGTTATCCTATAGACGCTGTATTCATGCCTGTTCGAAACGTGAATCATAGTATTCATTCCTACGGGATTGGGAATGAAAAACAAGAGATACTGTTTCTCGAAATATGGACAAATGGGAGTTTAACTCCGAAAGAAGCACTTCATGAAGCCTCCCGGAATTTGATTGATTTATTTATTCCCTTTTTACATAAGGAAGCAGAAAACTGACTTTTATAAGACAATCAACACACGATTCCTTTATCCCCTTTTACTTTTCACGATCAATTGGATAAACTTAGAAAAAAATAGCATTGAAATCGATTTTTATTGATCAATCCAAAT